TACTGCTCATAAGATAAGTAATAGGTAGGGATGACAGGATTTGAACCCGTGACATTTTGTACCCAAAACAAACGCGCTACCAAGCTGCGCTACATCCCTTTCCATTGGTCGACAGTGTCATTGTAGAGAATACCTGTATTGTTTTCCACATCTTTATTTTATCCATTCATATACAAAAATGATCTTGTCATTTATTTTTTTTATCTCATATCATATAACATATTATTAAGTATAATAAATTATATACGTAACTTATAATTAAACCCGCTGTAAAAAAAAATGAATATAATATTTTTCGGGAATGTTGAGACATAAAAATAAAAGGGTGTTTTTTTTTTCTTTTTTTTTTAAGAAAAGGAATAGCTACTGAATCGTTGTACATTTCAATTTGAATTAGGCATTCCGCGTACAAATACAAGTGATCATTAATTACATATATGTTATGTCTGATCATATATGTATTACAAATTACAATAAATAAGGAGGATTAAAAATGCGAGATCTAAAAACATATCTCTCCGTGGCACCGGTAGTAAGTACTTTATGGTTTGGGGCTTTAGCAGGTCTATTGATAGAGATCAATCGTTTATTCCCGGATGCGTTGATATTCTCCTTTTTTTAATTCTCGTTCTAGTTATTGACATGGGAGGGGGTGAAGAAGATTAGAGATATAATCAAATATCAGTGACTAATCCCTCCCCTTCCCTTCTTTGAATTTTCGAATTTATTAAATTATAATAAGTTTGAAAAGAGAAAGAATAAAAGTGGATTCAACTTCAGTAAAACTCGGAACTCGGACCGGGACTCTAAATTAAATTGAATTTAAATTAATAAGATAAGAGAATGAGAATGGAAATTGATGGCTAGGTCAACAATATCATACAAAATACTTAAATGAAAAATGAAATACTTTACTGGGATTATAAATATAAATATAGTTAGAAATTATTATATTACTTATTTTATTATATTAATTATATTACTATCTCTTGATTTCAACGAAATCTTTCAGAATTTGATTTCGAGTTAGCAACTTCTATTTTTTTTTCGTTACTTTCTTCTTTTTGGATCGGAAAATGGAATAATTGGTTAAAAAAAAATCCAAAGGAGGTTCATGGCCAAGGGTAAAGATGTTCGAGTAACAGTTATTTTGGAATGTGCCAAATGTACTCGAAATGGTGCTAATAAGGAATCAATGAGTATTGGTATTTCCAGATATATTACTCAAAAGAATCGACATAATACGCCTAGTCGATTGGAATTGAGAAAATTCTGTCCCTTTTGTTACAAACATACAATTCATGGGGAGATAAAGAAATAGATCAAACTGATCCGATCGCCTGTATGTCACCCTTACAAGGCAAGGAAAATGAAAAATGATATAAATGATATATATATATATTATATATATATATTCTATATAACATATATTTAAAGATAAACAACCCAAAATTCCTCATCGAAGTAGGATTTTCGGGATAAGGAATAAACAAATCATGGATAAACCCAAGCGACTCTATTTTAAATCCAAGCGATCTTTTCGTAGGCGTTTGCCCCCGATTGGATCGGGGGATCAAATTGATTATAGAAACATGAGTTTAATTAGTCGATTTATTAGTGAACAAGGAAAAATATTATCTAGACGGGTGAATCGATTAAACTTAAAACAACAACGATTAATTACTAGTGCTATAAAGCAAGCTCGTATTTTATCTTTGTTACCTTTTCTTAATAATGAGAAACAATTTGAAAGAGGTGAGTCGCCCACTAGAACTACTGGTCTTAGAATCAAAAAGAAATAGGTTTATTCTTCACTTGAATCAAAATTCCAATACGAACTCAAAGGCGGATTGATGTTTTGTTCGAAAAATTCGCGAATCCAGATTTTGATTGTCCTATCATAAGAAAAAAAAAGAATCAATCTTTTTTTATTGAACGTGTTGTTTGTTCATTTTGGCGACCTTATCATATTTATTATATTTTATCATACTAATTTCTATTTTCTATTCTACCTTCCCGGAGTGAATTCTCCAGCGAACTCCATTTAAAATTTAAAACATTCCCATGAATTCCTTCCAATCTACTTATTTTATAATTTCATTGGAAATCATATAAAGACAATTTCTATTTAATATAGCTATTTGCGCAACTATTTTACGATTAAGAAGCAACTGCCTCTTGTATAGATTGTGTATTAACTTATTATAACTATAGTATGCACTATTCTCGCGAATTACTGCATTTATCCGAGTGATCCACAAACGACGAAGATCTCTCTTTTTCCTACCTCTATCCCGATAAGCCGAAAACAAAGCTCTTATTTTCTGTTGAGTAATAGTTCTAGTAAGTCTTGAATGAGCCCCTCGAAAACTTGATGCAAATAAACGAATTTTTGTTCTACGTCTTCGAGCTATATATCCTCGTTTAATTCTGGTCATTGAATAAATGAAACTTCGATGAATAACTAATGGATTTCCCTTCTTTCAGTTATTCCTTTTCCCTTTCCTAATTTTTTAATAACAAAACGGATTCGTCCAATGTATAAAATAAAAACTCCAATGGCTTTTACTACTATAACCTTCCCGACCACGATTTTTTATTTTTTTTCTTCTAGGCATTTCACCTCGAAATAAAAATAAGAAATTTTATGGATAGTGATACTAGATATTAAAAAAAACATATTAAATAAAAACACAAAGTAGTAAATCTAAATGGATAAAAAAATCGTGGGTTCCATCGTTTCTATGGTTACTTTTTAAACGGCGAGGTCCCCTCTATACACCGGAGCCCCTTCTTTCATTTAATCAATGCTATTGTTAACTTGTACAGTTCACACTCTTTGGCTCTACAATTATCCAGTAATCAGTCTTTCACAACGAGATCTACCTATACAGTAACGATATTTAATTATGAAGATTAGCTGTGTAGCTGACCCTGTTAGTCCGTTGTTGCAAGAGTAAGGGCATAATCTTTTTGCCTTTTAATTTAAATAAGATTTTCCCTGCTTAATGGATAACCATTTGCTACCAATGGGAAATTCTTTTTCATCTTATGAAATTGAAAATTGAGACTCTTGGATTTACACCAATAGAAAAGAAACCATAAAATTTGATAAACAATAAAAGGATATGATAGATCCTTTTTATATAGTGAATGGAGTTCTTCCATTTTAGCCTATTTATTGGTACTGATCATTGATACTGGAAAAAATGGGTTCTTTTGTCCCAGTCCATGCTCTGAACGAGTCACACATACACCCTAGTACATGTTCCTCGTCGCTGAGGGCATCCCCCAAGGGCGGGGGATTTCGTGACATTTCTGATTGGCTGTCGTGTCTTTCTAATAAGTTGTTTAATAGTTGGCATGTTGACTCGTATACATAATGAATTGGTTTAGATCGATCCTAACCGGATGATTAGGAATTACTTCTATATTGATAATTCTATATTAATAGATTCATTAATATAATACTATATCAAACCCCGGTAGGTAAGAAGATCCAATTTTTAATTGCGTATTTTATTTTCGTGAAATCCCTGTTATTTTTTATTCTACCGCTACAAGATCAACAATTCCATGAGCTTGGGCTTCTGTTGCTGACATAAAAACGTCTCTTTCCATGTCTTCGGATACAACCCATAAAGGTTTGCCCGTTCTTTGTACATAAACCCTTGTGATGGTTTCGCGTAACTTCAGCAGTTCTTCCGCTTCCTGGATAAATTCTCCCGTTTGTGCCTCATAAAAAGAACTAGCAGGTTGATGGATCATTACCCTGATTATATAACATAAAAAACGGTTCTTCTATCTCGAAGATAAATCAAAGAGAACAAATCAAATAAAGAATAATAAATACTACGAAAAACAAGATAGAATTGAACAACCGTACAGGCATCTTTATCTTTTGCGTATTGCATACGGCTCTACAATGGAATTCATTTTTCCTTCCCATCGAAGAAACAGAAAATATAGGGTCTATCATACTAGACCCAGATCGGTAAATAATCCAATAACCATCCTTCCTTTTTTTTGGAGTAGTTAAAAAATACTATGATGGCTCCGTTACTTTATATTTATATAGATATTTATTTAGTCTTTTATTCAGCAATCCCAAAGTTTCTTTTTTTTTATTCTTTCATAACATAATTAGTCTTCTGGGGTGAAAACAAAAAAGTTTGTGACGCTACAATAGGCTTCCGATAGATCAGATAAAATCGGAAATGCCCCTTATCTCATACTACTCTTTCGATATATAATCGAATGGTTTTTTTTGATTTTCTCATATCGAATTCAAAATGCCATGCTATTATTACTTAATAGTCATATTTCATATGGCGAAGGCATAGTCTTCTTTTTTCTCTCAAATACAAAACTCATTGGCGCCGAGCATGAGGGAATGCTAGACGTTTGGTAATTTCTCCTCCGACCAGAATAAAAGATCCCATTGAAGCGGCTAATCCCATGCATATTGTCTGTACATCTGGTCCTACAAATTGCATAGTATCATAAATAGCTACTCCGGGTATTACCCACCCCCCGGGAGAGTTTATAAACAAATACAGATCTTTGGTATCATCCTCTATACTAAGATATACCATAAGACCAATAAGTTGATTCGAGATCTCGCTATCAACCTCTTGGCCTAAAAAAAGTAATCTTTCTCGATAAAGTCGGTTGATTAGGATAAAATTGTATCCTTAGGAACCGTACGCGCACCTTTTGATGCATACAGTTTACCAAAAATCGCGAAAAAAAGAATCAATGTGTAGATTACAGCCCGCATTCTTTTTTCATAGTGGACTCCTTCTAACAAAGGACTTTTTTTATTCCATTTTTATTTTTCAAGAAAGGTTCGTTTTGGTCTGTTTACTTTACCTATAAATATAAAAAAATAGAAAAGTAATTGACTCAATTTATCGAACGAACTTCTCATTGATGTATTGTTTCATCGAGATGGAATACAAATCACGATGTCATTTTCTTGTTACGGAATGGGTTTCTTCAATTTTGTTAGGTTTATGTTCTACTCCAAGTCAAGTAAAGATCGGCCCTATTTTTATTTGCACATATAGGACAAATGTCCCAATACCAAGTCTTTTTGATATGGCTTTTTTATTTTTCAATTTATTTTATGTCATGTCTTCTGCCAAATATTCAATGTATTCATTATATTACTCGATTGATTAAACAGTGTCATGTCTTCTGCCAAATATTTATTTATAAATTATATTACTCGATTGATTAAACAGTTTAAGATCACTCCTATTTTATTTATAAATTAAAAATAGAATATGATAAAGTTTGTAAACGGAGCTTGAATACTTATACTTCATTTTATTAGTCCAATCGAGACAACTATAAAGTATTCTAAACCATAAATTATTCTAATTGATAATATTAATCTGGATACCCCCCCCCAAAAAAAAAACAAAATAAATATAATTGCATTTCACGCTCCAAATTTTTGATAAGTCAATCAATCTTTTTTGGGCGAAAGAGAGGATATCTCGATTGGGGGAGAGAATGGGGGAATCCCATGTGACCCAATATATCTGACAAGTCGCACTATACGTCAACCCAAGATGCATCTTCCTCTCCAGGACTTCGAAAAGGCACTTTTGGAACACCAATAGGCATTAAATGAAAGAAAAAAAGAATTAAGTACTATATTTTACTTTGATGTGGAAGCGTAACAATGGGTTTATTTTCTTAATATTAATAAGATTAGCCTTTTTCATAGTTTATCCATAAAGTGAATAAGTTCATAACATAAAATAAAAAAAAAAGACAGAATGACTATGACTAAAGGAGAAAATTTTTAGGAATAGGTCTTTTTAATGATATGAACAAATATGTATGCTTTCACTCATAGAAAATGAACGTGGGATCCCTACCCCCTACCATTGCGTATTGGTACTTATCGGATATAGAATAGATCTGCTTCTTTTTGTTCCTACAAAGAGAACTCTTCCATTATTACTAAAAGAATAAGAATAGAACAAATATTAATATGAATCCTTTCTTCGAGATAATCTACTGAAAAAAGGGGGGGTACATAGCATAGTTTTTTCCAATGCAATAAAGTTACATAGTGTCTATTTTTCGTTGAGAAAGGGGTATTTCCATGGGTTTGCCTTGGTATCGTGTTCATACCGTCGTATTGAATGATCCGGGTCGTTTGCTTTCTGTCCATATAATGCATACAGCTCTAGTTGCTGGTTGGGCCGGTTCGATGGCTCTATACGAATTAGCGGTTTTTGATCCCTCTGACCCTGTTCTTGATCCAATGTGGAGACAAGGTATGTTTGTTATACCCTTCATGACTCGTTTAGGAATAACCAATTCATGGGGCGGTTGGAGTATCACAGGAGGGACTATAACGAATCCGGGTATTTGGAGTTACGAAGGTGTGGCCGGTGCACATATTGTGTTTTCTGGCTTGTGCTTTTTGGCAGCTATTTGGCATTGGGTGTATTGGGATCTAGAAATATTTTGTGATGAACGCACAGGAAAACCTTCTTTAGATTTACCTAAAATTTTTGGAATTCATTTATTTCTTTCAGGACTGGCTTGTTTTGGGTTTGGCGCATTTCATGTAACGGGGTTGTATGGTCCTGGAATATGGGTGTCCGATCCTTATGGACTAACCGGAAGGGTACAATTTGTAAATCCAGCGTGGGGTGTGGAAGGTTTTGATCCTTTTGTTCCGGGAGGAATAGCCTCTCATCATATTGCAGCAGGTACATTGGGCATATTAGCAGGTCTATTCCATCTTAGTGTCCGTCCGCCCCAACGTCTATACAAAGGATTACGTATGGGAAATATTGAAACTGTCCTTTCCAGTAGTATCGCTGCTGTTTTTTTTGCCGCTTTTGTTGTTGCTGGAACTATGTGGTATGGTTCAGCAACTACCCCGATTGAATTATTTGGTCCCACTCGTTATCAATGGGATCAGGGATACTTCCAGCAAGAAATATATCGAAGAGTTGGCGCTGGGCTGGCCGAAAATCAAAGTTTATCAGAAGCTTGGTCTAAAATTCCTGAAAAATTAGCTTTTTATGATTACATCGGCAATAATCCGGCAAAAGGGGGATTATTCAGAGCGGGCTCAATGGACAATGGGGATGGAATAGCTGTTGGGTGGTTAGGACACCCTATCTTTAGAGATAAAGAAGGTCGTGAACTTTTTGTACGTCGTATGCCTACTTTTTTTGAAACATTTCCGGTTGTTTTGGTAGACGGAGACGGAATTGTTAGAGCAGATGTTCCTTTTAGAAGGGCAGAATCGAAGTATAGTGTCGAACAAGTAGGTGTAACTGTGGAGTTCTATGGCGGCGAACTGAATGGAGTCAGTTATAGTGATCCTGCTACTGTGAAAAAATATGCTAGACGTGCTCAATTGGGAGAAATTTTTGAATTAGATCGTGCTACTTTGAAATCCGATGGTGTTTTTCGTAGCAGTCCAAGGGGTTGGTTTACTTTTGGACATGCTTCGTTTGCTCT